CCCGTAGCTACTTGTACTAAAAAACAAGTAAGCGTAATTCCTCCTAGACAATAAAATATGTTGACGTGAGGAGGAACGTATTTGCTAGTTATATCATCTGCAATCGCCTGAATTTCAAGACGTTCTTCGAACCAATCATACACTTTATTGAGATAGGTAAACCAAGGGGACCCCCCCTCCGAGAACCGTATATGAGAATTTCGTCTCGTACGGCTCAAACAGAAACACCCAAATACCACTCGTAACGGATATGTGTACTAAAAAGTTTAAAACTTCTTAATGCTATGATTCAATTTTTTCTCTGAAGATATGAAAGAATCAAAATCCGAAAAGTCTTCTTTGTAGTTATAATGCCCAAATATCAAGTCGGCTCATTCGTATTTATATTGATTATTAGAGGCCTCTTGAATCTTCTATTTACCTATTTTTTTTCTTTGATTTGTGTGTAATGCGACTTTACTCTTGTTTTCTTTATTATTGATAGGAATTCTCTTGTTAAGACCCTATGAATCAATTAAAACCTTAGATTCATACTAGAACCACGATGATTCAATAAAACCTTCCAAAAAAAGTTCAAAAATTCCCTGAGTAAGAACCCTTGGATTATCACTTATTCAATGCTTAGTCAATGACTGAATATAATGAAAAAAAGACAAAGAAACGTCTATCCTTTAACTAAAATAAATATAAACGAAAGAATAATTTTTTTTATTTATCACTTCTAACTCTTTTTTCGGAGTCCGGCCACGAGGTCTGATAAGTATGAATCATAGTTCGAATATTTTTGAATCTATTTCATATATTCTGTGCTCCAGATACTAGCCTAGACTTAATATCCAACGAGATAAAATCATCTTGATCAAGATGACCGACTTCTTCTCTGTCGTATCCATAGGATCAATTCTAACAAGTCACACACTCATATTCCGGAAATACAGAAAAAAAAGAAATTCCACGATCGAACTACCAAAAAAGAGTGGACTAAAAAGCGGAAACCTACATACTTTACTTTTTATTGAAAAGTTATTTAGGGGTTCTTGTGAATCGAATCTAATTGCTTGAAATTCCGTCCAGTAAAATGGAAGAATTATAAATCTCCAAAATAATAGATAGGAATATCGCAAATAGACCCATCGCGACACCCATCAAAGGCGTAGTTCCCCACCCAGGAGCCACTTTACCATATTCCGAATTCAATGGTTTCAATAAATCCCCTACAATAGTTCGTCTTGGCCCCGATCTAGAACTATCCTCAACGGTTTGTGTAGCCATAAATAATCCTATTTTTTTTTTTATTCAGTGAGATCTGTTGACTTTGTATACCATTCCGTTGTAAATAAATGATCTTATCATAGATCCATTGTGGTCTTTAAATTATATAATAATGGAAACAGCAACCCTAGTTGCCATCTCTATATCTGGTTTACTTGTAAGTTTTACTGGGTATGCCTTATATACTGCTTTTGGGCAACCCTCTCAACAACTAAGAGATCCATTCGAGGAACACGGGGACTAGTTGAAGTAATGAGAAATCATTTCACCTTTTTAGTTGGAGTTGGAACTTTAGGCGGTTCGCGAAAAAAGATAGCGAAAAAAATTATTCCTAGAGTCGAGACTAAGAGGAATGTATAAACCAATGCTTCCATAGATTTGATTTCGGTTTACAATTATAGCTTCCATACCTGTTTAGTTGGGATCCTTTTTCGGATAAAAAAAAGACCAAGACAAGAGTCAAAGAAATGAAAAGTCATCAATCTGAATCAATATTTATCCGGTATCCTATCTATGTCAAATCAAAAAATAAAGGAAAAAAGTAACAGAGCAATCTTGTATCAGACTATACTCTTTTTGTAGTTGGATCTCCAAGTTTTTGGAATGCCCCAAATTCTACTTGAGCGTCCAAATCTGGGTCAATCCCAGCAAAGACATCTCTGAACAAGGTTCTAGCACCATGCCAAATGTGTCCGAAGAAGAAGAGCAAAGCAAACGAAGCATGCCCAAAAGTAAACCAACCCCTTGGACTGCTACGAAAAACCCCATCGGATTTCAAAGTAGCACGATCTAATTCAAAAATTTCACCCAATTGAGCACGTCTAGCATATTTTTTCACAGTAGCAGGATCGCTATAACTGACTCCATTTAGTTCACCGCCATAGAACTCAACAGTTACACCGACCTGTTCAACACTATACTTCGATTCTGCTCTTCGAAAAGGAACATCGGCTCTAACAATTCCGTCTCCGTCTACCAAAACAACCGGAAATGTTTCAAAAAAGGTCGGCATACGGCGTACAAAAAGTTCGCGCCCTTCTTTATCTCTAAAAACAGGGTGTCCTAACCAGCCAACCGCTATTCCATCCCCGTTGTCCATGGAACCCGCTCTGAATAATCCACCTTTTGCGGGATTATTCCCGATGTAATCATAAAAAGCTAATTTTTCAGGAATTTTAGACCAAGCTTCTGATAAACTTTGATTTTCGGCTAGCCCGGCACTAACTCTTCGATATATTTCTTGCTGGAAGTATCCCTGATCCCATTGATAACGAGTGGGCCCAAATAATTCAATCGGGGTAGTTGCTGAACCATACCACATAGTTCCAGCAACAACAAAAGCTGCAAAAAAGACAGCAGCGATACTACTCGAAAGGACGGTTTCAATATTTCCCATACGTAATCCTTTGTATAGACGTTGGGGCGGACGAACACTAAGATGGAATAGGCCCGCTAATATGCCCAATGTACCTGCTGCAATATGATGAGAGGCTATTCCGCCCGGAACAAAAGGATCAAACCCTTCGACACCCCACGCAGGATTTACAGCTTGTACCCTTCCGGTTAATCCATAAGGATCGGATACCCATATTCCCGGACCATACAATCCTGTTACATGAAATGCGCCAAAACCAAAGCAACCCAACCCGGAGAGAAATAAATGAATTCCAAAAATCTTCGGCAAATCCAAGGAAGGTTTTCCTGTACGTTCATCACAAAATATTTCTAGATCCCAATACACCCAATGCCAGATAGCTGCTAAGAAGCACAATCCAGAAAACACAATATGTGCTCCGGCCACACCTTCGTAACTCCAAATACCCGGATTCGTTATAGTCCCTCCTGTGATACTCCAACCCCCCCATGAATTGGTTATTCCTAAACGAGTCATGAAGGGTATAACGAACATACCTTGTCTCCACATTGGATCAAGAACAGGATCAGAGGGATCAAAAACTGCTAATTCGTATAGGGCCATTGAACCGGCCCAACCAGCAACTAGAGCTGTATGCATTATATGAACAGAAAGCAAACGACCGGGATCATTCAATACAACGGTATGAACACGATACCAAGGCAAACCCATGGAAATACCCCTTTATCAACGAAAAATAGACACTATGTAACTTTATTGCACTGAAAAAAACTATGCTATGGACCTCCCCTTTTGAGGGGATTATCTTGGCGAAAGGATTAATATTTGGTCTATTCTTATTAGTAATAATGGAACAATTCTATTCGTAGGAACAAAAAGAAGCAGATCTATTCTATACTCGATAAGTACCAATACGCAATGGTGGATGGGAATTGATCCTATTTTATATGAGTGAATGTATACATATTTGTTCATCATTGAAAAGCCCTATTCGGAAGAATTTTCCTTTTTTATGAACTTATTCAATCTATGTATAAATATAAAATATGCTAAAAGATAAAATCTGATAAAGACCGATCTTATTTATTAAGACAATAAACCCGTCATTACGCTTCCACATCAAAGTGAGCTATAGTACTTAATTCTTTTTTCTTTGCTTTCATGCCTATTGGTGTTCCAAAAGTACCTTTCCGAAGTCCTGGAGAGGAAGATGCATCGTGGGTTGACGTATAGTGCGACTTGTCAGATATATTGGGTCATATGGTATTTCCCCGTTCTCTCCCCCGATCGAGATATCCTCTCTTTCGCCCAAGACGGATTGATTTAATTATCAAAAATTTGGAGCGTGAAGTGCAATTAGATCTATTTTTTGGGGGGTATCCAGATTAATATTATCAATTAGAATAATTTATGGTTTTATTAGTTGGACTAATAAAATGAAGTATCCAGGCTCCGCTTAGAAAAACCTCAATTTGGAAGCTATCTATTCTCGGATTACTACTTGTATCATATTCTATTTATAAATAGCTATGATGAATAAGTTGGTTTAATATTTGGTTAAAAGCATGAAGTAAATTGAAAAAAAAAAGAAGTCGTAGCAAAAAGACATGCTATTGGGGCATTTGTCCTATATGTGCAAATCCAAATCGGGCAGATCTTTACTCGGAGTAGAGCATAAACCTAAAAGAATTGAAGAAGACCATTCGGGAACAAGAAAATGACATCGCAATTGAAATTTGATCTCGATGAAACAATACATCAATGAAAAGTTAGTTCGATAAATTTAATGAATTGGTTTTTTATTTATTGAAATTTATCGTATAGATAAACGAACGCGGGCCAAAGGACAAAACTCATCTTTCTTGCAAAATGGAAGGGAAGAAAAAGTCCCTTCGTTAGAAGTTAGAAAGAGTCCTCTAAAGAAGGCTAGAATCTAAACATTGATTCTTTTTTTTTGAACCGTATGCATCAAAAGGTGCCCGTACGGTTCTTAAGGGATACAATTTTATCCTAATCAACCGACTTTATCGAGAAAGATTACTTTTTTTAGGCCAAGAGGTTGATAGCGAGATCTCGAATCAACTTATTGGTCTTATGGTATATCTCAGTATAGAGGATGATACCAAAGATCTGTATTTATTTATAAACTCTCCCGGTGGATGGGTAATACCCGGAGTAGCTATTTACGATACTATGCAATTTGTGCGACCAGATGTACAGACAATATGCATGGGATTAGCCGCTTCAATGGGATCTTTTATTCTGGTCGGAGGAGAAATTACCAAACGTCTAGCATTCCCTCACGCTCGGCGCCAATGAGTTTTTTTTTTTTGAGACAAATAAAGAAAACTATGCCTTCGCCATATAAAATATGAATATTAAGTAATAATAGCATGGCACTTTGAATTCGATATGAGAATTTTTTTTTTCTAAACCATTAGATTATGTATCGAAAGAGTAGTATGAGATAAAAGGCATTTCCGATTTTAGCTGATTTATCGGAGGCCTCTTTCAGCGTCACAAACTTTTTTGTTTTCACGACGGAAGGCTCGTAACAATATTTCTGTTATGAAAGACTACGAAATATTTATAAAAAAAAAGAAACTTTGGGATTGCTGAATAACAAACGAAATAATAAAGCAACGGAACCATCATAGTATTTTAAAATTACTAAAAAAAAAGGAAGGGTGGTTATTGGATCATTTACTGCTCTAGGTCGGATAGATCCTCTATTTTCTATTCCTTGCACTGCACGGAAGGGGAAGGTAAAAATGAATTCCATTGTGGAGCCGTATGCACTGCACAAAGGATGCCTGTACGGTTGTTAATCCTATCTTTTTTTTATTATCTTTGACTCATCATGATCATGCGAGATCGAGATAGAGATAGAGAAAACCATTTATTAAATCATCAGGGTAATGATCCATCAACCTGCTAGTTCTTTTTATGAGGCACAAACGGGAGAATTTATCCTGGAAGCGGAAGAACTACTGAAGCTGCGCGAAACCATCACAAGGGTTTATGTACAAAGAACAGGCAAACCCTTATGGGTTGTATCCGAAGACATGGAAAGGGATGTTTTTATGTCAGCAACAGAAGCCCAAGCTCATGGAATTGTTGATCTTGTAGCGGTTGAATAAAAAATAGCAGGGATTTCACGCAAAAATACGAAATTTGAGATTTTATCTTCTTACCGGGGGTTAATATAATATTTTCTATTACTATTAATCCTATTAATATAGAATAGAGAAGTAATTCATAATCATCCGGTTAGGATTGATCTAAACCAACTCATTATGTATACAATTCAACATGCCAACTATTAAACAACTTATTAGAAACACAAGACAGCCAGTCAGAAATGTCACCAAATCGCCCGCCCTTCGGGGATGCCCTCAGCGTCGAGGAACATGTACTAGGGTGTATGTGCGACTCGTTCAGACCATGGACCGGGACAAAAGAAAGTACAAAAATTTTCCCGTATCAGTGATAAGTACCAGTGAATAGGATAGAATGAATGGAAGAACTCCGCTCACTACCTAAAAATAAATCAAAAAGATTTATTGTATCCTTTTATTGTGTATCAAATTTATGGTTTCTATTGGTGCAAATCCAATCACCTCAATTTTCAATTTTAGATGAGAAAGAATTCCCATTGGTAACAAATGCTTATCCATTAAGCAGAGGAAATCCCATTTAACAGAAAGATTATGGCCTTATTCTTCCACGAACGGACTAAGAGGGTCAGCTACCCAACTAATCTTCATAATTAAATACCGTTACTGTATAGGTGGATCTCGTTGTGAAAGACCGATTACTAGCTAATTCATGGGTAGAGCCAAAGAGGGTGAACTGTACAAGTTAACCATAACATTGATGAAATAAAAGAAGGAGCTCCGGTGTATAGAGAGGACCTCACCGTTTAAGAAGTAACCATAGAAACGAAGGAACCCACTATTTCTTTATCCATTTGTATTTTGATTTATTTACTCTATTTTTGTTTTTTTTTATACCTAGTATCAATACAATTTCGTATTTTGGGGTGACTAGAACAAAAAAAGAAATCGTGGTCGGGAAGGTTATAGTAGCAAAAGCCATTGGAATTTTTATTTTATACATTGGAAAAATACGTTTTGTTATTAATAGACTAGGAAAGGAGAAAGGAATAACTGAAAGAAAGGAAATCAATTAGTTATTCATCAAAGTTTCATTTATTCAATGACTAGAATTAAACGAGGATATATAGCTCGGAGACGTCGAACAAAAATTCGTTTATTTGCATCAAGCTTTCGAGGGGCTCATTCAAGACTTACTCGAACTATTACTCAACAGAAAATAAGAGCTTTGGCTTCAGCTTATCGGGATAGAGGTAGGCAAAAAAGAAATTTTCGACAGTTGTGGATCGCTCGAATAAATGCAGTAATTCGATCTAATAAGGTAGACTACAGTTATAGTAGATTCATACACAATCTGTACAAGAGGCAGTTGCTTCTTAATCGTAAAATACTTGCCCAAATCGCTATATTAAATAGGAATTGTCTTTATATGATTTCCAATGAGATCATAAAATAAGAAGATTGGAAAGAATCCAGCGGAATGCTTAAAATGGAGTTCTCTGGAGAATGAACTCCGAGAAGGTAGAGTAGAAATTAGTATGATAAAGTGGTCAAAATGAGCAAATATGTTCAATAAAAAAAAAGATTTATTCTTCTTCCCCTATTCTTTTTTTTTTTCTTACGACAATCAACTCTAGATTTTCGGATTTTTCGAACAAAGCATCAATCTGCGGTTGAGTTTGGATTAAAATTTTAATTCAATTGAAGTTTAATTCAATTGAAGAGTAAGCCTATTTATTCCTGGTTCTAAGACCCATAGTTCTAGCGGTCGACTCGCTTCTTTCAAATTGTTTCTCATTATTAAGAAACGGTAACAAAGATAAAATACGAGCTTGTTTTATAGCAATAGTAATTAAGCGTTGCTGTTTTAAGGTCAATCTATTTACCCGTCTAGATAATATTTTTCCTTGTTCACTAATAAATCGACTAATTAAACTCATGTTTCGATAATCAATTCGATCCCCCGATTGAATCGGGGGCAAACGCCTACGAAAAGATCGTTTGGATTTAAGAAGGAGTCGCTTGGATTTATCCATGGTTTGTTTATTCCTTATCCCGAAAATCCTATTTCGATCGGATCTAAAATGATTTAGAATTAAGAAATAGGATTTGGTTTGTTTATATTTAAATCGAAAATATGTCTAATATATGTAATTTTTCATCTTCCTTGGATTGGAAAAAGGTGAGACACAGACGATCGGTTCGATCTATTTCTTTATCTCCCCATGAATCGTATGTTTGTAACAACGGGGACAGAATTTTCTCAATTCCAATCGACTGGGCGTATTGTGTCGATTCTTTTGAGTAATATATCTGGAAATCCCTATTGATTCCTTATTAACACCGTTTCGAACACAACGAGTACATTCCAAAATAACTGTTACTCGGGCATCTTTACCCTTGGCCATGAACCTCCCTTGGATTTTTGATTCACACAACTCTTCCATTTTCCGATCCAAAATGAAGAAAAAAAGAGAAGTTGGTAACTCGAAATAAAATTATGAAAGATTTCGTTGCAATAAAGTAATACAATGATTTCTAAATTTAGAATCGCAGTACAGTTTTTAATTTAAGTATCTTGTATGATATTATTGCCCTTCACATTTTAATTTGAGTTCTCACTCTTTTATTAATTCAATTGGAACCCGGCCCCGAGTACGAGTTTGACTGAGGTTGAATCCATTTTTATTCTTTTTCTTTTCTAACTTATTCTAAGTCTAAAAACTCTAAAAAAAAAGAAGGGGAAGGGGATTAGTCACAGATATTTGATTGTTTTTCTAATCTTCTGCACCCCTTCCCAAGTCAATAACTAGAATGAAAAAAATGGGAATACTAACGCATCCGGGAATAAACGATTGATCTCTATTAATAGACCCGCTAAAGCCGCGAACCATATAGTACTTACTACCGGTGCCACGGAGAGATATGTTTTTAGATCTCGCATTTAAAACCCTCCTACTTTAGAGTAATTTGTAATACATAATGGTATGTAATACCATCAAATGTATATATAGTTAATAACCGCTTGTATTGTCCGCGGAATTCCTAATTCAAATTCAAATGTACAATAGTTGAATTCGGTAGATATTCCCTTTTTATTAAAAAAAATATGTCGCTTTCCGCCCCCCCAAATATGAATTTTTCTTTATGGCGGATTTCATATTTATTATTTCATACGTATATAAGTCTTTTTATTATATTTTAATATATGATATGAGACAAAAAAGAAGAAATGGCAAGATAATTTGTGTATACCAATGGAGGAAATAAATAAAAAATGTGGAAAACAAGACAGGGATTCTCTACAATGACACTGTAGACCAATTGAAAGGGATGTAGCGCAGCTTGGTAGCGCGTTTGTTTTGGGTACAAAATGTCACGGGTTCAAATCCTGTCATCCCTACCTATTACTTATCTTCTGAACAGTAACGAGGAATCAATTGAGATCCATAAAAATTGAACATAGATATACCGAATCAATCTTTTTTTTATTTCATTTTATGATATTCTATATGATAATATATGTATGCAAGATATATTAGGGTTGCATTTAGTTTGATAATAAAACGCTCTTAGTTCAGTTCGGTAGAACGTGGGTCTCCAAAACCCGATGTCGTAGGTTCAAATCCTACAGAGCGTGATTCGATTCTTGTTATTGTTAGATTGAAAATTCTACTGAAATAATTCAACAGAAAGAAAAATTTGACCTCCTATAAAGCAAGTAGGAGGTCAATCAAAAAAAGAGTTGTTAATTAATCAAAGGTCCAACTGATCCCCCCGTCTGTATTGTAAATATGCGGTCACAAATAATCCAGCCAACGTAATAGGAATTAGACCTAATACGATTCCAAATAGAAAAACTTCAATCATTTCAATTTAGTTGAACGAGGAAAAGGAGAGGTAATATCTATCTTTAAAATATTAATCTGTATTGCCCACGAATCTCAATGACCAAGAATTGGAAATTGAATTGACAAGGTAAAGAACTCTACAATATATAGAATATATGGAATACCGCAGAAATCTTTCTTTTTTTTTTTGAATTGTGCATTCAATTAATTTCAATCAAATAAGTCGTATCTTGTTCAGACCGATAAATAGAGCTGAGGTTATAGTTAAAACTGCTAGTAGAAAACCGAAATAACTAGTGATAGTAGGCATGACGAGGCTAAATGAAATACGTTATTTTTATCCATATCTTTATAAAGCACTTCCCTAAGTTTCAATTTTTGAAAGA